TTGCCAAACAAAAGCTAAGAGAAAAAAAAGCACAGGTATGACTGGCATAACATCTACGATTGGATTCAAAAAAGCATAGGCTTCGGGCAATTTGCCGAAGAAAAAACTACTCGAATAAAGGGCAGAATTAATACAAATACAGATCAAACTAACGATATTAAGCATAACAGACGTTTTGTTCTTGGAGATAATTGCATTTTGATTGAGTTTTTGATATGAGGAAAAAGGAAGAACCTAAGTAAGGTAGACAAAAAATCCTTCTTTTTTCTTTACACCCACCCAATCAAAAATCCTCCAATTCTCAAAAGAGAATAGAAGAAATGATACTTTCATACAATATCTTAATTGAATTCTATGTAATGATCAATAAATTAAAAGTTGAATTCTATATCTATATGTATCAAAATACTAGTAACAATGTGTTCTATAGATATAGAGATTTTTGGGCTGGAGTTGACAAAGAACCAATACCAATATTATTGTTTTTTGGTGTAGATTAGAAATTGAAATGGGGCGTGGCCAAGCGGTAAGGCAACGGGTTTTGGTCCCGCTATTCGGAGGTTCGAATCCTTCCGTCCCAGCGCATATCCATTTTTTATGCTCTATTATTCCCCTAGAAAGAAGTAGGGGGTTGGATAAGAGTTAATCCATATTAATATAAATATCTGTGTCTCTTTGAATCTCATTAACAAACGATCAAGTTCCGTAACATAGTTCTATATGATATGGAGCCAATGTTTTTTCGTTGAATCTCACTTTATTTAAGTATTTTGTGTTTTACTCTAATGAAAAATTGGAAATTTATGTAACGATTGAGGCAGGGGTGATTTATCTTATCCCCTGATTTTATTCACTTTATGACAAGAGGCGATTATTGAAATAGTACTCAATCCCATTTTAAACAAAATACATATCATAGAATCATCTAAGATGAAGAGATGTTTATACGGCGTTCTATTTCAATTAATAAAATTTTTGTTTTTGTGAAAACCATTTGTGATACCTTAAATGATTGAAACTGAAATTCAATATTCTAGAATATCTATAATAATGACAGCTATTCCGTCTATCTGATAGATAGGAAAACCCCTCCCTATTTTTTTTTTATTTTCGATTTTGATTTTCGTAATCAGATGAAAAGAATAAAGGTTCAAATCTCAACTTGCATCATTTTTTATACCTCTCATGAACAAAAAAAAATGGATTTCTTTCTTTAATCTCTTTATCTATTTTAAATGAAATCAGTGATGAGTCAATTAAAAAAGAACGGCCCGTTTTTCTATGAAGATCAAACGTGATACTTATTGTCCAATTTTCGTCAAATTAAATAATGATGTCTAAATAGGAAACTTTTTCAATTTCAATTCAAAATTATTTGAATAACTATTTTGAATGATTCCCAAAATTTTTGGTACTCAAAAAGTAGGAAATTGTTTAATCTATCCTATTGCATCACTTGAAGATGCAGATTCAACAAGTGCTTTGTTTATATAGTTCTTGCTATTATCTATATAGTATTAATGTATGTTAAAGATGCTGTCTAAGACTTTTTTTTTCAGAAAAATCGTTTCACATATCATATATAGAAGAAGAAGTCTAGATTACAATGTCTATGGACAGCTGAACCAATGACTATTCATGATTCCATAATTGAATCAATTCCATACCGGTTCCAAATTAGAGGGAATGTTATGGTAAAACTTCGTTTGAAACGATGTGGTAAAAAGCAACGCGCGACTTGAAGGACAGGATCCGTTGTGGATTTTTACATCCACTATTTTCGATTTATCTAGGAATGAGAGTGCTCTTGGCTCGACATTGTTTGTTCTGTTATACTTGAACCCTTCATTTTTTGTTGGGTTCTAAATAGTCCACGATGGAGCTCGAGTAGAAACGATTAATTCATTTCTCGGGGGTAAGGATCTAGGGTTAATGCCAATCAATCAATTGGAACAACTTCGTCAATGTATCTTCCATATACAGGAATAGAAAGGATTCAATTCGAGCATGTTTCCACTTCAAAAGCAAAACTTGTTGGAATTGATCAAACTCTTTCGATTCAAAGTGTATCACGGGGGAATCCACTATTCATAGGATTCTTTGCTCGAAAGAAATCAAAAAGGGTATGTTGCTGCCATTTTGAAAGGATTAAGAAGCACCGAAGTGATGTCTAAACCCAATGATTTAAACTAAGGATCAAGAAACAAGAAACACCCTTTATAATTGTAATTGGCTTAATAGTCTCAATAACTGGATCCAACTAAAGAATCCAAATAGAGAGCTAAACAAAAGAGGGGTAAAGACCACTCACTAAATGAAATTTACTAAAGATTTTTCCTTTGAGCTATTTGAGAGTTATACAACTTGAGTTATGAGTACGATGAATTATGAGTACGAATGGTTTCTTTTGAGTTTCAGGAAGAAAAAAGTCTAATTGATTTGATAGGCTCATTTGGCATCTAAGTCATTAGAATTGCATACATAGACAAAGCTTCGAGTCAAATCATTTTTTCTTGAGCCGTACGAGGAGAAAACTTCCTATACGGTTCTAGGGGGGTATTGTTCATTCACATCTATCCCAATGAGTTGTCTATCGAATCGTTGCAATTGATGTTCGATCCCAAAGAGAAGGCAAAGATCTTAGAAAAGTGGGCTTTTATGATCCAATGAAGAATCATACTTATTTAAATGTTCCTCTTATTCTATATTTCCTTGAAAAAGGTGCTCAACCTACAGGAACTGTTCAGAATCTTTTAAAGAAAGCGGAAGTTTTTAAGGAACTTACATCTAATCAAATGAAATTCAATTAAAGAAATACCGGGGGGGGGTAGCGACTTGTATATAACTTTGTATCATTTTTCTATACTTGTTTTTTTGATCCCCCCTTTTTCACTGTATCCTTTTCTCAACATTTATATTGACAACAGTGTATCGAACAAATATAATTCATCGTAATAAGTGAACCGGGTCTATTTATTTCCGTACCATAACTTTAGCAATTTTTCCAATTCTATATATATTTTTTCTTTCATCTGAGAATTTCTTGTATTTTCATCTAATCAATTCATTTTTATGTTTCGAATTCATTAGGAAATCCGTTTTTTTAGATTTGTTAGTGCAATGGTTTGATTAACTCGTATAATCTTCTTTCTCTTTGTTTAAATTGAATTCAATGGATTTTGATTCTATCTAAAATCCTTTGTTGCTGAAATTTTGTTTAATCTATATTTTCTTTGGGTTGCTAACTCAACGGTAGAGTACTCGGCTTTTAAGTGCGGCTAGAATCTTTTACACATTTGGATGAAGTGAGGAATTCGTCCATACCATTGGTAAAGTTTGGAAGACCGCGACTGATCCTGAAAGGGAATAAGTGGAAAAAATAGCATGTCGTATCAATGGAGAGTTCTGAGGATATTTCGTTTTTATCAGATGGGTATAAAACCCTGTTCGAACTCGTGGAACGGAACAAAATCAAGTTGGGTCGAATGAATAAATGGATAGAGGCCCTGCGGCTTCAATTAATTATCAAAAAAAAAAAGAAAAAGCAACCAGCTTCTGTTCTTAATTTGAATAATTTCCCGATCTAATTAGACGTTAAAAATGGGTTAGTGCCTGATACGGGAACTTCCCCCCCCCGCCAGTGGATTCTATGTTTTTTTAATGAATCCTAACTATTGGCATTCTCTATTATGGAATGGAGGTGTGTGTGTAAAAGAAACAGTATATTGATAATGAAAGTTTTTTCCGAAATCAAAAGAGCGATTAGATTTAAAAAATAAAAGATTTCTAACCATCTTGTTATCCTATAACATAGACGAATTAAATGAAATGAATGGAAAAAGAGAGGGTAGAGAATCTGTTGATAAGTTTACCTGTTTCCGCGGTATCTATTTAGAATACCTTGTTTTGACTGGATCGCATTATGTATCATTTGATAACCCCCAAACCTTCTACCTTTGATTCAAATCAAATTCCATTTCAAATGGAGGAAATCCAAAGATATTTACAGCAGAAGAGATCTCAACAACAAGATTTCCTATATCCACTTATCTATCAGGAGTATATTTATACATTTGCTCATGCTCGTGGTTTCAGTCGATCGATTTTGTCGGAAAATCCGGGTTATGACAATAAATCCAGTTTACTGCTTGTGAAACGGTTAATTACTCGAATGTATCAACAGAATCATTTTCGTATTTGTCCTAATGATTCTAACCAAAATCCATTTTTGGCACGTAATAAGAATTTGTATTCTCAAATCATACCGGAGGGGTTTGCTTTTATTGTGGAAATTCCATTTTCTCTAAGATTAATATCTTGTCTGGAAGTTAAAAAGATAGTAAAATCTCAGACTTTACGATCAATTCATTCAATATTTCCCTTTTTAGAGGACAATTTTTCACATTTAAATTTTGTATTAGATGTACTAATACCCCACCCTGTCCATGTAGAAATCTTGGTTCAAACTCTTCGCTATTGGTTAAAAGATGCCTCTTCTTTGCATTTATTACGATTCTTTCTCAACGAGTATTGTAATTGGAATAGTTTTATTTTGTCAAAGAAAGATGGTTTCTCTTTTTCAAAAAGAAATCAAAGATTATTCTTATTCTTATATAATTCTCATGTATGGGAATATGAATCCATTTTCGTCTTTCTACGTAATCAATCTGCTCATTTACGATCAACATCTTCTGGAGTTCTTCTTGAACGAATCTATTGTTCTGGAAAAACGGAACGTCTTGTGAACGTCTTTGTTAAGGTTAAGGATTTTCGGTCGAACCCCAGGTTGATCAAGGAACCTTGCATGCATTATATTAGGTATCAAAGAAAATCCATTCTGGCTTCAAAAGGGATGCCGCTTTTCATGAATAAATGGAAATGTTACCTTGTCACTTTTTGGCAATGGCATTTTTCTCTGTGGTTTCAGCCAAGAAGGATTTATATAAACCAATTAGCCAATCATTCCTTTGAATTCTTGGGCTATCTTTCAAGCGTGCGGA